TCACAATACTTCTTTTATACATGTCAAAGTTATGGAAAAAAAAAAATATCTTTTTCATTTCCACCGAGTTTACCAACTTTTTGGGAAATGATACAAAGAAAGAAGCCCTTATCAATACTAAAAAAAAATGAATTATATCATCATTGGATTTATACTAATCAACAAAAAAATAATAATCTAAACAATGAGTTGCTAAATAGAACTGAAGCTATGGATAAAGACGCTTTTTCTGAGAATATACTAGAAAAAAAAATTAGATTATGTAATGAAAGTAATAAACACCAATACTTGCGCCAAATATATGATCCTTTCTTAAATGGACCGCACCGCGGACGAATAAAAAAATTGCTTTCCCCTTTAATTATAAATGAAATTGTCACAGAAAGTTTTATAGAAACAAATAAAATTCATACTATCTTTATTACTGATAATGAGATCCTAAAATTGAAAGAGAAAATAGAGAGATTTGAAAAAAAAGCATTATCAAAAAAAATTAATTATTTGTTGACTTTAATCAGTCAATTTGCTAGAGACAGAAAATCAAATTTAAATTTGAAAGAAGCCCTTTTATTTTCAGAACACGAAAGAATTCATTTTCAAAAGGAAACAACATTTTTAAAATTTTTATTCAATGCAATTTTAACTAATACTAATAACAAAAAAAGAAAAAAAAATTTTATAGGAATAAAAGAAATCAGTAAACAAGTCCCTCAAAGGGCATACACATTAATCAATGAATTAGAACAAGAGGAAGGAGAGGGCGAAGAAGAAGTACCCCTTGATTATCAGATTCGTTCAAGAAAAGCCAAAAGTGTAGTAATTTTTAGTGATAATCAAGAAAATAGCGAGACTACTAATAAAGATAATAAAAATCCTGATCAAACAGACGAAGTAACTCTGCTACACTATTCACAACAATCAGATTTTCGTCGAGACCTAATCAAAGGTTCTATGCGAGCACAAAGACGTAAAACAGTTATTTGGGAACCCTTTCAAGCAAATGCACATTCTCTTTTGTTTTTGAATCGAATAGACAACTTGAACCTTCTTTCTTTTGAGCCCCCCGGTCTAATGAAACTCATTTTTCGGAACTGGATCAGCGAGAGGGAAGAAGAAAAAATTTCAGATTATACAGAAGAAAAAGATAAAAAAGAAGAAAATAAACGAAAGGAAAAAGCGCGAATAGAAATCGCAGAAGCTTGGGATAACATCCCATATGCGCAAGTAATAAGAGGTTTACTGTTAATAACTCAATCAACTCTTAGAAAATATATTATATTACCTTCATTAATAATAGCTAAAAATAGTGTCCGTATGATACTAGGGCATTCTCCTGAATGGTCTGAGGATTTCAAGGAATGGAATAGAGAAATGCATATTAAATGCACCTATAATGGTGTTCAATTATCACAAAAAGAATTTCCAAAAAATTGGTTAGTAGATGGCATTCAGATAAAAATCCTATTTCCTTTCTGTCTAAAACCTTGGCACCGATCTAAGCTTTCTATGGATCGACTAAAAACGAAAGGGCAAAAGTATGATTTTTGTTTTTTAACAATTTGGGGAATGGAAACTGAACTTCCTTTTGGTCCCCCCCGAAAAGGGTCTTCCTTTTTTGCACCTATTTTAAATAACCTCAAAAAAAAAACAAACAAATGGTTTACCAAAAAACGGCAACCAATAATAAAAGAAATCTCAAAAATAAATAAAATTTTATTTAGTAGATTGAAAGAAGTAGATACATTAAACGAAACTAAAAAAGAAAGGGATTCTATAACGCATAATCAAATAATTAATGAATCCATGAATCAAATTAGATCTAGAAATTGGACAAATTCTTTACTGATAGAAAAAAAAATGAAGGGTTTAATTGATAGAAGAAGTACAATTATCAAAAAAATAGAACTAATTGCAAAAGAAAAAAAAAAAGTGACTCCCAAAATAAATCTTAGTCGAAATACTAATAAAAGTAATAAAAAATTCGAATTACCAAAAACTCTTTGGCAAATATTAAAAAAACGCAGTGCTCGCTTAATTCCTAAATTGTATTTTTTTATAAAAATTTTTATTGAAAAGATATACATGGATATCCTTCTCTCTATCATTAATATTCCCAAAATGCATAGAAAACTTTTTCTTGAATCAAAAAAAAATAGTAATGCTAAACCTATTTACAATACTAAAAAAAATAATGAAAAAAGTAATAAAACCAATCAAAATAAAATTGACTTTATTTCAACTATACAAAAGCCCTTTTATAATATTAGTAATAAGAATTTACAAAATTTTAATGAATTATACGCCGTCTCACAAGCATATGTATTTTATAAATTAGCACAACCCCAAGTTATTAATTTAAACAAGTTAAGATCTATTCTTGAATATTACGGAACATCGTTTTTTCTTAAAACTTCAATAAAAAATTATTTTGGAAAACAAGGAATAATTCATTCTGAATTCAAAGATAAGAAATTTCCGAACGTAAAAAAAAATCAATGGAAAGACTGGTTAAGAGACCATTATCAATACCATTTTTCTCGGATTAGACGATCTAAATTAATAGCAGAAAAATGGCGAAATAGTATTAATCAATGTTTTCCAATTCAAAATAAAAATTTAAAGAAAGAGGGTTCATACGAGAAAGAGCAATTAAATTATTATAAAAAAAAAAATGATTATGAAGTCTATTTATTACCAAATCAGAAAGATAATTTTCAAAAATACTCTAGATATAATCTTTTATCTTATAGATATATTAATTATGAAAAGAATAAGGACCTATCCATTTCTAGATCACCATTGCAAGTAAATAAGACTCAAAATAATTCTTATAATTGCAATATACAGAAAAGAAAAACATTTGATAGATTGGCCTATATCCCCATAAACAATTTTCTAGGAAAAAGTGCTATTATATATATGGAAAAAAATAGAGATCGAAAATATTTTGATTGGAAAATCATCAATTTTTGTCTTAGAAAAAAAATATATATTGAAGCTTGGGTGAAGGTTAATACAAACAGGAATAAAAATACTAAAAACGAGGCTACTAATTATCAAATAATTGATAAAATTGATAAAAACGATCTTTTTTATTTTATGGTTCATCAAGATGAAGAAAGCAATCCATCCAATAAAAAAAAACAATGGGATTGGATGGGAATGAATGCCGAAATACTAAGTCATCCGATATCGAATCTGGAACTTTGGTTCTTTCCAGAATTTTTTATACTTTATAATGCATATAAAATGAAACCCTGGTTTATACCAAACAAATTCCTTTTTTTGAATTTTAATATAAATGAAAATCTTAGTGAAGCTAAAAACATCAATAGAAAACAAAAAAGAATTCTACCGCCGAATGAAAAAAAATATTTTGAATTCAAGAATAAAAACCAAAAAGAAAAAGAATTTGAAAACCAAAGAAATCTTATATCAAATATGCAAAACCAAGAAAATGAGATTGCAGAAACTTATTCGGAATCAGACACGAAAAAACTACAAAAAAAAAAACAATACAAGAGTAATACGGAAGCAGAATTAGATTCCTTCCTGAAACGATATTTACTTTTTCAATTGAGATGGGATGGTGCTTTGAATCAAAGAATGATCAATAATATCAAAGTATATTGTCTCCTGCTTAGAATGAGAAATCCAAAAAAAATAACTCTGTCTTCTATTCAAAGGAGAGAGATTAATCTTGATATAATGCTGATTAAGAAGAATTTAACTCTTACAGAATTGATGAAAAGGGGTAGATTAATTATCGAACCTATTCGTCTGTCTGTAAAAAAATCAGGAGAGTTTATTATGTATCAAACCATAAATATTTCATTAGTTCATAAGAGTAGGCGTCGTACTAATATAAGCCATCTAACTAGAAATAATGACTCTTATTTGCTTTTTCCTGAAAATATTTTATCGTCTCGATGTCGTAGAGAGTTAAGAATTCTAATTTGTTTCCATTCAAAAAATAAACAAGATATGTATAAAAATACAATACTTTCTAATGAGAGTAATTTAACAAGTTGTAATAAATTTTTGAATGAAAATAAAGATCTTGATAAACATCAATTAATTAAATTAAAATTATTTCTTTGGCCCAATTATCGATTAGAAGATTTAGCTTGTATGAATCGTTATTGGTTTGATACAAATAATGGCAGTCGCTTCAGTCTGTTAAGGCTACACATGTGCCCACAATTGAAAAGTCATTAATGAGACTTTATGCCTTATCTTATATATCCTGTACCATACTCGTCAGGTATGTATATAAAATCAAACAAATGTACATACCGCTTGTCTTACATTTTTAGTCTAATATATGATACTAATTTAATGTAAGGAGGTATCCGTTATTTTTAAAAAGAATCAATCAACTCTTCTTAATTTTAAGATTTTAAAAATTTTCTTTTGAAAAGTAAAAAATATACGATTTTTTGTATGCCTATCCGAATCCGCGTTTAATTTGATTGATTCTTTTTATTTGAGAAAATTAGATTATAGAATTCCATAAACAAGGAGTTTATTATGTATATCAAATTAAACTAACTAACATTATTATTACTGATCGATAAAATTCATATTTGTAAAACAAAAGGGAAATTTTTTTATGATAAAAAATTCATTCATTTCAGTTATTTCACAAAAAGAAAAAGAAGAAAACCCGGGGTCTGTTGAATTTCAAGTATTCTGTTTTACTAATAAGATACGAGCGCTTACTTCCCATTTGGAATTGCACAAAAAAGACTATTTATCTCAGCGAGGTCTACGGAAAATTCTGGGAAAACGCCAGCGACTGCTAGCTTATTTATTAAAAAAAAATAGAGTACGTTATAAAGAATTAATTAGTCAGTTGAATATTCGAGAGAGAAAAACTCGTTAATTTAATTTTTTTTGATAACCCCCTTTTCATTTTCAGCAATTCATGGAAGAATGCATCGGAAAAAACCTATGACTGCACCAGCTAGAAAAAAGGACCTCATGATAGTCAATATGGGTCCTCACCACCCATCAATGCACGGTGTTCTTCGACTCATCCTTACTCTAGACGGTGAAGATGTTATCGACTGTGAACCTATATTGGGTTATTTACACAGAGGGATGGAAAAAATTGCGGAAAACAGAACAATTATACAATATTTGCCTTATGTAACACGTTGGGATTATTTAGCTACTATGTTTACAGAAGCAATAACTGTAAATGCACCAGAACAGTTGGGAAATATTCAAGTACCTAAAAGAGCTAGCTATATCAGAGTAATTATGTTGGAGTTGAGTCGTATAGCTTCTCATTTGTTATGGCTTGGACCTTTTATGGCGGATATTGGTGCACAAACCCCCTTCTTCTATATTTTTCGAGAAAGAGAATTAATATATGATCTATTCGAAGCTGCCACCGGGATGCGAATGATGCATAATTATTTTCGTATTGGAGGAGTAGCTGCTGATCTACCTCATGGCTGGATAGATAAATGTTTGGATTTTTGCGATTATTTTTTAAGGGAGGTTGCTGAATATCAAAAGCTTATTACACGGAATCCCATTTTTTTAGAACGAGTTGAAGGGGTAGGCATTGTTAGTGAAGAAGAAGCAATAAATTGGGGTTTATCAGGACCAATGCTACGAGCTTCCGGAATACAATGGGATCTTCGTAAGGTTGATAATTATGAATGTTATGACGAATTTGACTGGGAAGTCCAATGGCAGCAAGAAGGGGATTCATTAGCTCGTTATTTAGTACGAATCAGTGAAATGACAGAGTCTATAAAAATTATTCAACAGGCTCTGGAAGGAATTCCGGGGGGGCCCTATGAGAATTTAGAAACCCGGCGCTTTGCTGAAGTAAGAAATCCCGAATGGAATGATTTTGAATACCGATTCATTAGTAAAAAGCCTTCTCCAACTTTTGAATTGTCGAAGCAAGAACTTTATGTAAGAGTCGAAGCTCCAAAAGGGGAGTTGGGTATTTTTATGATAGGGGATCAGAATGTTTTTCCTTGGAGATGGAAAATTCGACCACCAGGTTTTGTCAATTTGCAAATTCTTCCTCAATTAGTTAAAAGAATGAAATTGGCTGATATTATGACGATATTGGGTAGCATAGATATTATTATGGGAGAGGTTGATCGTTGAAATGATAATTAATACAACAAACATACAAGCTATCAATTCTTTTTCTAGGTTGGAATTTTTAAAGGAACTCTATGACATCATATGGATGTTTGTCCCTATTTTAATTACTGTAGTAGGAATTACAATAGGCGTACTCGTAATTGTTTGGTTAGAAAGAGAAATATCTGCCGGGATACAACAACGTATTGGTCCTGAATATGCGGGCCCGTTGGGAATTCTTCAAGCTCTAGCGGACGGGACAAAATTGCTTTTCAAAGAAAATCTTCTTCCGTCTCGAGGAAATTTGAGTTTATTCAGCATTGGTCCCTCCCTAGCCGTCATATCCATTTTGTTAAGTTATTCAGTAATTCCTTTTGGCTATCATCTTGTTCTCGCCGATCTCAGTATAGGCGTTTTTTTATGGATTGCTATTTCAAGCATTGCTCCCATTGGACTTCTTATGTCCGGATATGGCTCAAATAATAAATATTCCTTTTTAGGTGGTTTACGAGCTACTGCTCAATCGATTAGTTATGAAATACCATTAACTCTATGTGTGTTATCAATCTCTCTACGTGTGATTCGTTAAAATAGAAACTTTATCTTATTTCATTTTTAGTTTCTAAGAAAAATGAAATGAATTAAATCCATTTTCATTTTTTTATTCATCCGTTAAATTGATGAACTAAACCAGATAGTTATATGAGTGAAAGAAAACAGCTTAACAATTCGCAGTAAAAAATGGAGTCTCATTTCCTATGTACAAGAGTTAAATGACAAGAAAACAACAGTCTATACTGTTTACCCCAAGCTTAATTATAATTAATTAATCATCATGGCTTGAAGCGGGTTTAAAAGATCCAATTCTGTAAAGTTTTTACTATCTATTCTCATAGTTGTATTACTATAAGAATAATAGAGGATTGAACAAAAAAGAGTGGATGATTAGGAACACCAAGATACAAAAAGGATTAGTAATGTAAATTATGAAAATTTAATTGGGGCTTTACGTTAGTAGAAACGACCAAGTAGTACTCCCCATAATTTCGATCCAGAGTATGCTCCTATCCCCGATTAAGTACATAACTATCAAGAACGAAGTAACCCTTTACACTTTTTACATCCCCCCTTATATATGAGAAATTAGAATAGGAACAAAAAAATAGAAAGAATTAAAAATTGAATAGAAAAAAAAAAGAAAGAGATCCCTTTTTCTTTTTTTCCTATCATAGAACTTTAACGAATTAAAACTCTTGTCCTGAATCAGGACGTAATGTCTAATTTTTGTAATCAAAAATAATAGTTTGAAATGTCTATGAATCTACTAATAAAGATTGCTACAAAAAAATATTTTATTCAAGGATTAAGTTATTACTCAAGAAAGAACAATTGAATTCTTAAAAAAAAAGATGAGATCCATTCTGAAGCACGATTTGGTTTATTAGAACTCTATTCTATAGCAGACAGAATTCCATTGGTCTAATTCGGAACCTTAAATAGATTTTTAATTTATCTATCATACAAAGATATTAAGATTGATAAAGAATATCAAACAGGTCTTTCGATTTATCTGTGACCCTCGAGGAGCCGTATGAGATGAAAATCTCATGTACGGTTCTGTAATAGAGACGGTAGCAGTGATGTTATCGCCGACTATAATTATCTAACAGTTCAAGTACAGTTGATATAGTTGAAGCACAATCAAAATATGGTTTTTGGGGATGGAATTTGTGGCGTCAACCTATAGGCTTTTTCGTTTTTCTAATTTCTTCGCTAGCGGAATGTGAGAGATTACCCTTTGATTTACCAGAAGCAGAAGAAGAATTAGTAGCAGGTTATCAAACTGAATATTCAGGTATTAAATTTGGTTTATTTTACGTTGCGTCGTATTTAAATCTACTAGTTTCTTCATTATTTGTAACAGTTCTTTACTTGGGGGGCTGGAATCTTTCTATTCCGTACATCCTCGTTCCTGAATTTTGTGAAGTAAATAAAGCAATACAAATAGTTGGAGCAATAATTGGCATCTTTATTACATTAACTAAAACTTATTTATTCTTGTTCCTGGCTATCACAACAAGATGGACTCTACCAAGGCTAAGAATGGATCAACTATTAAATCTTGGATGGAAATTTCTTTTACCTATTTCTCTAGGTAATCTACTATTAACAACTTCTTCCCAACTTCTTTCATTATAAAAAAAATTTCGATATAAAAAATAGTGATATTTTTTATTCGGTATTTGTCTCAAACAAGAGAAAGAAATTAATAGAAAATTTCTATAGATATTTACGATATGTTCCCTATGGTAACTGGGTTCATGAATTATGGTCAACAAACAGTACGCGCTGCAAGGTACATTGGTCAAGGTTTCATGATTACTTTATCTCACGCGAATCGTTTACCTGTAACTATTCAATACCCTTATGAAAAATTAATAACATCAGAGCGATTTCGGGGCCGAATCCACTTTGAATTTGATAAATGTATTGCTTGTGAAGTATGTGTTCGTGTATGCCCTATAGACTTACCCGTTGTTGATTGGAAATTTGAACCCGATATTCGAAAGAAACGATTGCTTAATTACAGCATTGATTTCGGAATCTGTATCTTTTGTGGTAATTGTGTTGAATATTGTCCAACAAATTGTTTATCGATGACTGAAGAATATGAACTTTCTACTTATGATCGTCACGAATTGAATTATAATCAAATTGCTTTGGGTCGTTTACCTATGTCAATAATTGACGATTATACAATTCGAACTATTTTTAATTCGCCTCAAATAAAAAAACGATAAGGTTTTTTTATTCACGAATAGTTTTTACTTTATATGGTTTAGTTTTGATCGACATAAATGTAAATGAGGTTTTTACTTGATCACTAACTACACAAACAAAACTCTGGATTGATTGGTGAGAGGTGAGAATCACGATTAAATTCGGATTAAAAATAAATTTTTATATTTATAATTTATAGTAAGAGTTTTCGTTTCAAAATAGCGAGTTTACACTCTATAAAATAAAGAATTTAATTGTTCTAATAATGTTATCTCCAGTAATCCCTATTTATTCTAATTCAATTAAGATATCATAAAACAAATAAAGTAACCCCCTTTTGCCTGGTCAGGTCAATAAAATCATGATATTTCGATTTTCTTATTATTTTACCTAGAATGGATTTACCTGGACCAATACACGACTTTCTTTTAGTCTTCCTGGGATTAGGTCTTATACTAGGAAGCCTAGGAGTAATATTACTTCCCAATCCAATTTATTCCGCGTTTTCATTGGGATTGGTTTTTTTTTGTATATCCCTATTCTATATTCTAGCCAACTCACACTTTGTAGCTGCGGCGCAGCTTCTTATTTATGTAGGGGCTATAAATGTTTTAATCCTATTTGCTGTGATGTTCATGAATGATTCAGAATATTACAAAGATTTTCATCTTTCGACTGTTGGAGATGGAATTACTTCTCTGATTTGTACAAGTATTTTAATTTCCCTAATTACCACTATTCTAGATACGTCATGGTACGGGATTATTTGGGCTACAAGATCCAACCAGATTCTAGAACAAGATTTGATAACTAATAGTCAACAAATTGGTGTTCATTTATCAACAGATTTTTTTCTTCCATTTGAACTCATTTCAATAATTCTTTTAGTTGCTTTAATAGGTGCAATTGCTGTAGCTCGTCAATAATAAATCTTTCGAAATAGTAATCCAGGTCAAACTTTGTTCTAGGTTCTATATTATCACAGTCATTTCTTTTCCATTCTATCTAAACTCATGTCAAAAATTGAAATGCTTTTACTTCAATCTATTAACAATATATTATATTCCCTATTTATTATATTTTAGTTAATAAAATTTATTGAATT